ATTATACCGAGGAAAAGAAAAAAGAAAATGAGAAAAAAAAAGAGGAAGAAAAAAAAGAAGAATACAAAAGAGAAGAGAAAGCACGAATAGAAATAGCGGAAGCCTGGGATAGCATTTTATTTGCTCAAGTAATAAGAGGATCCCTATTAGTAACCCAATCTTTTCTTAGAAAATATATTCTATTCCCTTCATTGATAATAGCTAAAAATATAGCCCGTATGTTATTATTTCAATTTCCCGAGTGGTCCGAAGACTTAAAAGATTGGAATAGAGAAATGCATGTTAAATGCACCTATAATGGTATTCAATTATCAGAAACCGAATTTCCAAAAAATTGGTTGACAGACGGTATTCAGATAAAGATCCTATTTCCTTTTTGCCTTAAACCTTGGCACAGATCTAAGGTGCCACCCCCCCAGAAAGATCTGCTGAGAAATAAAGAGCAAAAAAACGATTTTTGTTTTTTAACAGTTTGGGGAATGGAAACTGAACTTCCTTTTGGTTCTCCCCGAAAACAACGTTCATTTTTTGAACCCATTTTTAAAGGACTCAGAAAAAAAATTATCAAATTGAAAAAGAATTCTTTTTTAGTTATACAGGTTTTAAAAGAAAGAATCCATTTTTTTTTTAACTTTTCAAAAGAAAGAAAAAAATGGGTCATGAAAACCATTCTATTTTTAAAAGGAATAATAAAAGAACTTTCCAAAAGAAACCCAATTCAATTATTTGGATTAAGAGAAATATATGAATTGAGTGAAACTAAAAAAGAAAAAAATGGGGTAATCAGTAATGGGATGATTAATGAATCGTCCATTCAAATTCGATTTATGGATTTGACAGATTCTTCATTGACAGAAAAAAAAATGAAAGATCTGGCTCATAGAACCAGCACAATCAGGAATCAAATAGAAAAAATTACAAAAGATAAGAAAAAAGTATTTTTAACTCCGGAAATCAATAGAAATAGTAGTTCTAATAAAATAAGTTATCCTACTAAACTATTAGCATCAATAAAAAATATTTGGCAGAAATTAAAGAAATTCAAAAGAAGAAATGTTCGATTAATCCGTAAATCATATTCTTTTTTCAAATTTTTAATTGAAAGGATATATATAGATATACTTCTCTGTATCATTAATAGTCCGAGGATCACTATACAACTTTTTTTTGATAATTCAAAAAAAATGATCGATAAATACATTTACAATAATGAAACAAATAAAGAAAAAATTGCTAAAACAAATAAAAATACAATTCCTTTTAATACAATTCGTTTTCTTTTTATTTGGACTATAAAAAAATCAATTTCGGATATTAGTAATAAAAATTCAAAGATTTTATTATCCTCCTTCTCACAAGGATATGTATTTTACCAATTATATCAAACGCAAATTTTTAATTTGTATAAGTTAAGATATGTCCTTCACTATCACGGAACATCTTTTTTTCTTAAGAATCAAATAAAGGATTATTTTGAAACAATTTTTTATTCTGAATTAAAACATAAAAATATTTTGAATTCGGAAATGGAAATGATTCAATGGAAAAACTGGTTAAGGGGTCATTATCAATATGATTTATCTTCGATTAGATGGTATCTATTAGTACCACACAAATGCCGAAATAGATTCAATCAAACACGTATAGTGCAAAATAAAGATTTAAACAAAAGGCATTCAGATGAAAAAGATCAATTAATATTAATTAATTACAAAAAATTAAATGATTTTGAATCAAATTCATTATCAAATTCAAAATATAACCTTCAAAAATACTATGGATATGACCTTTTCTCATATAAATCGATTAATTATGAAAATAAGAAGGATTCACATATTTATGTATCACCATTACGTTTAAATAATAAACAAGAGATTTCTTATAATTACAACAAGATATATAAAAAAAGTAAATTAATTAATATGCCAGGAGGTATTATCCCTATTAATTTAGAAGATGATGATATTCTAAATCTGGATAAATTTACAGATAGAAAATATTTTGATTGGAGAATTTTCGATTTTTGTCTTCGAAATAAAGTCAATATTGAGTCCTGGATTGATATCGATACCAATGGTAATAAAAATACTAAGACTGGGGTTAATAATTATCAAATAATTGATAAAATGGATCAAAAAGGTCTTTTTTATCTTAAAATTTCCCAAAATGGAAGAATTGCGGCATCCAACAAAAAAAAAGACCTTTTTGATTGGATGGGAATGAATGAAGAAATACTAAGTCGTCCCATATCAAATCTAAACCTTTGGTTCTTTCCAGAATTTGTGCTGCTTTATAATACATATCTTATGAAACCGTGGATCATACCAATCCAACTACTTCTTTTAAATTTGAATGTTTTCAATTTTAATGAAAATGTTAGTGAAAATAAAAACATCACTAGAAAGAACAAAAGGGATCTTTTTCTATTTTCGAATGAAAAAAAATCGATTGAATTAGAGAATCGAAATCAAGAAGAAAAAGAATACGCAATTCGAGATAATCTTGAATCAGATGCACAAAATCAAGCGAATCTTGGATCACTTCTCTCAAACCAAGAAAAAGATATTGGAGAAGATTATGCAAGCCCCGATATGAAAAAACGTAGAAAGAAAAAACAATATAAGAGCAACACGGAAGCCGAGCTTGATTTTTTCCTAAAAAGGTATTTACGTTTTCAATTGAGATGGGATGATTCTTTAAATCAAAAAATGATCAATAATATCAAAGTATATTGTCTCCTACTTAGACTGATAAATCCAAGAGAAATTGCTATATCCTCTATTCAAAGGGGAGAAATGAGTTTAGATATTTTGATGATTCAAAAGGATTTACCTCTTACAGAATTAATGAAAAAGGGTATATTAATTATCGAACCAGTTCGTTTGTCTATAAAAAATGATGGACAATTGATTATGTATCAAAGTCTAAATATTTCATTGTTTCATAAGAGTAAGCCCAAAATGAATCAAATATACCGAGAAAAAAGCTATGTTGCTAAGATTAATTTGGATAAATCCATTGCAAGACATCAAAGAATGGATGAAAATAGATACAAAAATAATTATGATTTGTTGTTTGTTCCCGAAAAAGTTTTATCCACTAAAGGACGTAGAGAATTAAGAATTCTAATTTGTTTCAATTCGAGGAAGAGAAATGGTATTCATAAAAATCCAGTATTTTGCAACAACATAAAAAACTGGGGTGAATTTTTGGATAAAAGAAAACATTTTGATAAAAAGAAACTAATTAAATTAAAGTTATTTCTTTGCCCTAATTATCGCTTAGAAGATTTATCTTGTATGAATCGATATTGGTTTGATACCAATAATGGGAGCCGCTTCACTATGATAAGGATACATATGTATCCACGATTGCTAATTTGTTAATTATGCGTTTTTCATATATATTCTGTACCATATATGTATGGTATATGAAAAAAGGAGTTGCAGCTATGTATTGTCTTACCTTCCAGTCTGATACATAAATACTAATTCAATGCATTTATCAATATCCAATAGATCTATAAATGATTAACGAAATCTTCTTTTTTTTTTCTTTTTTTATTTATTATTAGATTTCGATCCAAAATTTTTTCTCTTTTCTAAATGTAGAAATATATCACCCTTTCCTATTCCTATACTAATTTTCATATTCCTATTCCTCTATTCCTACACGAATAAAATTGAAAAGAAAATTGGATTGATTAATTTTTTTTGATAAAATTAGGAGTTCATAAAGAAATTAAGATTATTGTGTATACCAAATTAAAATGACTAGCATTATTCTTACTGATCAGTAAAATACATTAAAAAAAAGAGGATAGAAAATCCGTTTTATGGTAAAAAATTCATTCATTTCAGTTATTTCACAAGAAGAAAAAGAAGAAAACAAGGGGTCCGTTGAATTTCAAGTATTTCGTTTCACCAATAAGATACGAAGACTGACTTCCCATTTGGAATTGCACCGAAAAGATTATTTATCTCAGAGAGGTTTACGTAAAATCCTGGGAAAACGCCAACGACTGCTGTCTTATTTGTCAAAGAAAAATAGAATACGTTATAAAGAATTAATTAGTCACCTGGATATTCGGGAGTCAAAAACTCGTTAAGTGAAAAAGGAATTTGAATTATTTGATTTTTTTATTAGATCTTGAATTTTAATAAACTTCTTTTCATTTTCAGCAATTCATGAAAGAATGAATCGAGGAATAACCTATGAATGTAACAACTACAAGAAAAGACCTCATGATAGTCAATATGGGACCTCACCACCCATCAATGCATGGTGTTCTTCGGCTCATCCTTACTCTAGATGGTGAAGATGTTATTGATTGTGAACCAATATTGGGTTATTTACACAGAGGAATGGAAAAAATTGCGGAAAATCGAACAGTTATACAATATCTACCTTATGTAACACGTTGGGATTATTTAGCTACTATGTTCACAGAAGCAATAACCGTAAATGGACCAGAACAGTTGGGAAATATTCAGGTACCTAAAAGAGCCAGTTATATCAGAGTAATTATGTTAGAGTTGAGTCGTATAGCTTCTCATCTGTTATGGCTTGGCCCCTTTATGGCAGATATTGGTGCACAGACTCCTTTTTTCTATATTTTCAGAGAAAGAGAATTAGTATATGATCTATTCGAAGCTGCCACCGGTATGAGAATGATGCATAATTATTTTCGTATCGGAGGAGTAGCGGCCGATCTACCTTATGGATGGATAGATAAATGTTTGGATTTCTGTGATTATTTTTTAACAGCGGTTTCGGAATATCAAAACCTTATTACGCGAAATCCTATTTTTTTAGAACGAGTTGAGGGAGTAGGCATTATTGGTCCAGAAGAAGCAATAAATTGGGGTTTATCGGGACCAATGCTACGAGCTTCCGGAATCCAATGGGATCTTCGTAAAGTTGATCATTATGAATGTTACGACGAATTGGATTGGGAAATCCATTGGCAAAAAGAAGGAGATTCATTAGCTCGCTATTTA